GATCTTCTTTATTTTTATAAAGGTTGCTGGAAAGAAAGAATTTCTTCTTCGACATATTTTTCTTGATTTTTTTTAAGTGGACATTAGAAGTGGCATGAGTCTTTTATGGCAAAATGAGAAGCTTATATTGCAATATAAAAAAAAGGGATTTATTCTCTCAGATCTGCTTATCACTTGGCTATGAGCATCAAGGAAAGATTGGAAGATGGAGCCTCATCATCAAAAAGTCACATAGAAGCAGGTTTCTGGAAATAAGTATGGAATCTTAAGGTACCTCCTATGGTTCATTTCTTTATGTGGAAAGATTATATATATATTCTTCCAGCAAACTTGTGTAGAGTTGTGGATGATCGTTTTTTGAAAGGTGTAATATTGAAGCTTATAAGGTCTGGAACTCCTTGTGGGAGTGCAGTGCTGTTAAGGATGTGTTTGGGGCATGCAAGATAAGATTCAATATTAGGAGTGGAATCTTGTTAAGATGAAATGGTTAGCGAATGGAAGCCTTGGTTTTTTAAGTAAACAATAGGGTAAACTAGTCCCTCTGCCATACTCATCACGTGTGCCCTTGAAAAAGATTTTTGAAGTTCCCGTGCTATGGATGTACAACCCTTTTGTCCTCATTGTCTCATAGTTATGAAGCTTATACTTACGAACTTGATTCTATGTAATTTTTGGATTCATAAAAAGCAAGTCTAAACAAAAAGAATGTGAGCCCGATCTTTGCTACATGATTCAAAAAATCCCCACCTGTAAAAGACCAATATCACAAGACTTTGTATCAATATTCTAAAAACTCACTCACATCATGCATGTACGAGTCATGATTCAACTTAACCTATAAAGAGCTCAATCTGAATGAATTTGGCCCCTTAACGTATCGGGACTCCTTTTGAAAGCTTAGCACAAGATATATATGTTGAAGCCCATACCCATCCCATAAGGACCAGGGGCTTTGCATTTATTTTAAAGTTCAGCCCTGCCCTATAGTAGAGTATCTTTTCCCTATCTAAGCTATATCAACATAGTCAACTATCAAACTCATCCGCTTGTCAATTCTTGGTGTAATACTCACTCGTAAATGATTGGTGTCAGAATTTTTCACTAATCAGGTGTGATCAGTCTCATCCGTGTAAGAATTAGGAATTCCTCTTCCAACTCGTCCCAAAATGGGCGTTATGGCAAAGAACAAGAAGAATACAAAAGGAGAAATTTGTCCAATAGTAACAAATGGTGCCTCCACAGGTTGACATCCGATCCAACCTAGTAGTAAGCAATCCGCCAAAAGCAACCAAAATATTCCTTGGTGAATCGGGCGAAAACTTGAACTACGTACATACATACTTTTAAAAAAAGGTAAAGCCAACAGACATATAAAAACTGGTGCTATTGCGGCTACACCTCCCGATTTGTCAGGTATACTACGAAGAATGGCATAGATCGGTAGGAAATACCATTCCGGCACAATATGAGGCGGGGTGGGCATCGGATTAGCAGGTATATAATTGTCGGGATGCCCCAAAACATTAGGAGCATAAAAAATCCAAATGGAAAAAAAGATAGCAAAAGCTACCCAACCTACTAAATCCTTTACATAAAAATAAGGGTAAGAAGCAATTTTATCCATCTCTGAATGTACACCCAATGGATTATTGGATCCATATTGATGCAATGCGGCCAGATGAAGAATACTGGCGCCTACTAAAATAAAGGGGAGTAAATGATGAAGACTAAAAAAACGATTTAAGGTGGCATTGTCGACGGAGAACCCACCCCAAAGCCAAGTCACTATGGTATCTCCTACTACAGGTATGGCGCTAGCTAAGCTTGTAATTACTGTAGCTCCCCAAAAGCTCATCTGACCCCAAGGTAGTACATATCCTATAAAAGCTGTAACTATCATTAATAGGAAGATTATAACTCCGAGACACCAAACAAATTCCCTAGGACTGCTATAACTCGCATGATATAGACCACGAAAAATATGAAGGTGAACCACAATGAAAAACATACTTGCCCCATTAGCATGCATATAACGGAGCAACCAGCCCCCTTCAACATCTCTCATAATGTGTTCTACGCTGTTGAAAGCTAGATCCACATGAGGTGTGTAATGCATAGCTAAAAAAACGCCAGTCACTATCTGAATGACTAAACAAAGACCAGCTAACGAACCGAACCCCCACCAATAACTAAGATTGCTCGGGGTTGGATAATCTATCAAATGCTGATTAAGTGTGGAGGATATAGGTTGTTTAAGAAGAGAGAGTCGTTGGCTCCTTATAGTCACTTATTAATTTCAATTTTCTATCGTGACAACTCTTGTTCCCCCACCCCCTAGTCGTCCTCCTTTATCAATGCGATTACCCGCCTAAAGAAGGCGCTTTCATCTCCCTGCAAGACCAATTCTGAGCAGATAGTAAAAAACTGGGAGATTCGGATAGCGTTCTGGGGGCCTACTATGTATTAATTTAGAGTAACCTATATTCCACCTCCGAAGGATGGAGGGGGTATACAGCGAAAAAAGCGTCGAAGGGGTCGGGTAACCCTGGGTTACTTAAGAGTCGTCCGACTTCTCGGTGACCGAATCAGAGAGGGTTTTACCGCTTTCTCTTCTCTCCAGCCCTCTCGGACTGATCATCTTGCTGCAACAAAGCAAGCTTAGGAATTAATTGAATGGAAATTGAGGTCTCTGTCCGCTTTCCAGATTTTTTTTCCTCCTCGGTGAAAGAGGGCAAAAAAGGTGTGTGTGGGAGAAAGAATTATAAAAGGAGAGAAGATTTCGTCCACCAAGCGGGACAGAGTGCGACCCCTAAGCAATTGGGGGTTCTCGCTCAGGGGGTCCATCTCATCTGAAAACTTTTCCTGTTCCATTAGCATAGCTAAATTTGAATAGAATGAATCAGCCTCAGGAAAAGTAAGCCCCCATGCCTTGATTTAATTTGGCTTCGCTGCGCCCTGAATCAATCAAAAAGCTTATTGATTTGATTCATCCCATTTCATTTGGGCGAGAGGGAGGCTGTGAGTCACCTGGGCTACGCATTTTTCGGTTGGTTGATTCTCGAAATCACCTCTTGAAAAAAAGGCCTTCGGGTCCAGACCCACAAATGAATAGGAAGCGAGGCGAGGGTCTTTCATTAAAGGGGGGTGGGGCTTTGTTCTGGGGGGGCCGCCTTGCGCAGCTTTAGAAAGGAGAGAATGACTTTCAACAATTCTCTCCAACCTTTTCTATCTATCTTTAGAAGTAGGGCGAGAGAAAGTAAATATGTATGATATTTGCGTTGGTTTTTCCAACGAAACTAAGCACTTTTTTATTTCTCATTCGGAAGGCTCAGTCCCACACCCTGACTTCAATGATGGGAACAACCTCCGCACTCCGGCGCTCCAATGAACAACAGTTCTCCGCCTTACTCTATTTATAATAGTGGTCGATCCCTCGGGAGTTACATTCGTAACTTAATGTAATGTTATGTTCACGCGGTGATCTTCTATCTTTCCAAGAGTACTACCCTTTTAGAACCTTTTAGAAAAGGTTCCAGATTAGGCAAAGAGAGTCGAAGGCAACCTCCCAATACCAACTAAGAATAGGGGCTGGTAGTAGGAGATCCGCAAGGACCTCGACTAGAAAAGAGGGGTCTAGCGCCCCAGCCTCTTCTTCCCCCAATATATGGAAAGTGATAAAATAATCCATCGGTATAGAAGATGGTAAGTCTATACCGATTTCCTCCATACGCCGCTCCAGCTCCCGAGAAATCCGAAGAAGGACTTCCCCAGAAGCAGAAGTCACCTCGCCATCGTCAGAAATTGAACTATTGGAGACCGGGGGGGCCCCTATAGAACAACTTCTCTCAGATGGAGACGATTCCGATACGGAAATATCAATCCAATCGCTAGGTGAATAGCGAGTGGGACCGGCTGGATCAACCTGTGATCCATACTGAAAAATAGAGAGTTTTCTCTTCATTTTGTTTGGTTCATTCTTTGACTGCTCTGCTCCCCCCAAACAAAAAGAGAGACTTGTTCTTGCTGCCGGTTGGGTTTACCAAGAAAAACATGGGAATTTTTGGGCGTTCTCGATTCTCTTCTCTTACGATATTTCGAGTTATCAAAAGTGAGAATGGGAAAGGCAAGGCCATTAACTTCTTTCACTAGTCTCAGTCCGAGTAAGGGAAGGGTCTCCATTTTCAAAATGAAGAGTATACAAGGTTGGTAACGGTATAAAGTGATATATGATTTTATTGGATTTTCTTTTCCTTTACCAGTGGAGTAAGAAGATATTTTCCTCACTTCATGCTTGAAGGGAAGGGTTAGGACCTGACCTGCTCTTTTAGAATCGCTTCTCCGTTCCAGGGCTCACCTTCGCTTTTCTTATTATGCTACCTAACTATAGCGGTAGATAGGAGCCAATACGGGATCCTTTCCCTAGTCGCTTTGATATCTGCCCTTGCTTTAGTTGGAATTTCCTTTTAGCCAATTGCAGCTCTAATCTAAGGCAAGCAAGAGGAGAGGTTCTAGGCCAAGTGAGTTCTCTAGCCAGGAGATGGTCATACCGATCCCCGCGGTAACAAGGTTTATCATGGAACGACTATTCCACTCTTTGATTCGCGTCCTATGCGGTGGCATATAACTTTCTAAAGTTATATAGAGGTTTGAGGGGCATCTGTCAAAGGATTCTCCCTATCCTCACGTATAGGTTGACTAAGGATCAATTGCTATCGAGCTCTTCGTACGGGATGTACTAATCTTAGTACGGAATGCTTCATTGCCCTTTCTATTTATTTTATTAAAGCAATGTTCATCTTGTCTTCAACAGGCGCGTACGGTGGTGATAAGAAAGAGCCATCGCTACTTCCTGTCTGTATCCGTCTCCCTCAATCCCCCCGGGGGGTCTGCTTATCCTCGGATCATTCCATTCCCTCCTTTCATAGGAAAATGGATAAGGAAGGGAGATATGAAATTGGTCCAACTTTATCTTTTTTAGCATTAATAAGATCATTCTAATCATCGCAAAGAAAGTAGATAAAACGACCTTACGCTCTATGACCGATTTCGAGGAAAGAGCATAGGATCAGATGTACTTACTATTTTACGTGTAAAGTAAAAGATTACACTAAAGGGTTGTTTGATCCTTATGTTCCAGGCATCCGGGCTATTACCCTGAACCAGGGCTTGCTGTGGGACTCCTCTGCCCCTTTGACTCAATGGGTAAGGGGCTGTTGGATGGTGAAGTCCAGGGCCGCTTTACTAAGAAAAGGTGCTTTTCTTATGAAAGAAAAAGAACTCCTCTTTCTGGAGAACTTCTATCACGGGACTGCCTAAAGAGACTCCTAGTGTTAAAACAACTATGTAACTTAATGAAAAACTATGGCAGAAAATCCTTAGGCGCTTTTAAGCCCTCTTGGCAGACTAGGACCAATTGGATGGTTAGAGAACAAGGCTCCCTATCAAACTTTTTTTCGCCAGCAATGGGATCTCTCATAACTCTTAACGTTTCTCGTTGTCGGGAACGATGCGGGTGGCATCTCGAGCTCGGGTCAACTACTCTTTTTCGTTTACGGTTTCGTATCTCAACAAGGGCATTCGATTATTAGAATATGTCACTTGCCGATACTAGTTCCAGGGCAATAGGGTAAGCTCCTTGCGCTATGATGCTAAAGAGATGCCCCTGAGAATCATATCTCTTAATTGCAGACCATTCGGGGCATATTCCTTTCGACTATGGCATAGGGAGGGTATTTCCTTTAAACAGTAAATAGCCCATATTAAAGAATTCATGGTCAAGAACTAATTCGCCTTAGGGCAACTTGTCCTATTCCTTAGACTCTTTCCCCTTGCTCGAGCCAATAGAAGTAATCGTCTTCCATGGGATGGCTTGAGGGGCATCCTCCGAAATTCTCCCGAACAGCCTTTTGATTCACTTGCCTTGATAAGAGCGCTAGGCACCGATTCATAATTTCTTTCTTTTGATGAGAAAGAATTCGTAGAGCTTTTTCTCCCTGGTGTGAAACCCGAATCAGAATTACCTTCACTTTCTGGATCATCAAGGAAAAAACAACGCTTCATTTACGGGTCAGAAAGATTAGATCTCAATGCGGAATTTGCATACTTTGATAGAGCATAACTCATAGACCGAGAAAATAATTTCCTTCAATCCGATGAAGGATTCAAATAGATTGCATTACCAGAGGCTGCTCTTGCTTTCCCATAAAAGGGCGTCCCCAATTCATTCTGTTTGCTTTTGTTTTTGGTCTAGCACCAAAAAAAACAACTACTTGAAAGTGCAAACTTACTTATACTGCGGCTTCGCATTCTTCATAGCGGCAAGAGGCGGTCTGACTGATGTGGTATTTTGCCTGAAAACAAATAATATGACAAGACCGGTCCTCTTCAGTTTCAATTCCTAGCTCTTCCCATTTTCCTCACTACAGATTGTAGAGTGTTCTGTGCAATCCTTTCCACTCAGGCAGTAAGGCAAGTTACAGCTTAAGAAATCTTTCTCTTTCAATCGTGCAAGTTTCCCTTTTGTTGGCAACCGTGGAAGCATTTTTGCCTTTTTTCAGTGAATGCTATGTGGAGGCTATCCTAGATGGAATCCAGTACGTACCACCAGAAACCGCAGATAGAAAAGCTTGTCCTTGATTCTATCATCTCAGCGGAATTGCCAATCTACTGCATACTTTGTACTATAATATGCAACGTGGCCCGGTTGAGAGGCATACATCCGTCTTATCCTATCCTTAATTGACCTTACCGTCTGATTCACATATGAACGTACAAGCGACTCTACAGTAGATGAAGGACATCCAATCAGCTAGGCCAGTAAGGCTACTCCAGAATCGGCTTTGTAAGAGAAGCCAAAGAGACAGTCTCCTAACCTTCTGGAAATTGAAATCAACAAGTCCGGTGAGGCCTAGGGAGAGCCGCGAGAGTATATAATCTGTGGAAAGTCGCGCTGGCAACCCCATTCGTGAGTGAAGAGAATTGTCTAAATCTCTCTCAAATGAGCAGTTCCTAAGGTTGTTCCCTCTCCCCGCCGTATATGCTTCAATTCCGGAGTAGTAGATCGGGCGGTCTTATGTTGTGTACGGGAAATGTTCACGACGCGACGGTGTACACTTTTTTTCATGAAGTCAATAACGAAGACGGGACCATCCCGCTCGGGCTCCAAGGTCCTCAGTTCGGGCTAGATTTGTGGTCAAGACTGGTGGCCACAAGCGACTTTGTTACATAGAAGAAGCTTTCTTCAAAACGGGCAGGCAGGATTTATCCAAAACCTGGTTACTTCGCCCTTCTAGGGGGTACTTCTAGTTCTGCCTGTCCCTCGTGCAAAGGAACCATCATCTATAAGACTGTAGGCGCACCTGAGCGCAATCTCGCTCTCGTGTGTCCGTTGGCAGGGGGTCTCTTCCGAATTGAATTAATAGATTGCCACTGCGTCTGATTCGAGTGTCTCCGTCATCCGTTCCGCTATTGAGGCTGCCAAACTTCTGCTTTATTGATATGATATTAAACGTCGCTTAGAAGCGGTCGCAAGGTCTGTTTTGGACAAATCGTCCTATAAAATTTTTTCCATATCTGCTGATGTTTCGAAGAAGAAACGCTTACCAAGGTCTAAGCTGGCGTCTAATGTCTCCGTTTCCGTTCCTACTCTTTATCCGAAAAATCTATCGTCTACGCTGTCTTTTTTCTCCTGTGATGAATTTTCTTGTTTTGAACCAAAAAGCCATTCTTCATATCGAACTGTCTTGAAATATTGTAATAACCTTTTCCCTTTCCTAATCCTAATGCCATGGCCCTTCCCTGGCCTAACTAGACCTCCAACAGATTCAATCTTCTTCGAATGCCTTATCTACGTCTATTTCTTTTTCAATCGAACTTCTCCAAGCCTTTGTCGATCTATTTCCTTAAAGAATGGGAAGGGAGATACCAATAATGCTTTCGCCTTCGACAATCCAATCTATATGCAGAGGTATATAGAATAGAATCGAAAAAGTGTCTTTGCCTTCTTGCCGCTTGCTGACTTATTGCATTTTTCTTTCTTTCTAAATTGAATATCCCAATTCTAGCCTTCGTTAACTTAAGACAGACTACTGGGAGCGGGATAAAAAGGCTCAAGTTTAGCCCTCCTTCAATATCGGACTAACTGCCATCGACATTTTCTTTTGAAATTCAAATAAAGGCCTCCCTCTCTAAAGGGAAAGAGGTCAGTCAATAGCATCTTCTTAGAATGAATTGTGATGATCCCAACTCTATATGAGTGCTTGGACGAGGAAGTCTCCTATTCTGAATGGTGGGTTTGACCGAAGCAGCCTTTCTCTTAAACTACGATACCACTCGCCATGGATGGTACGATTCCAAGAGAAAAAAGCGCATATTAGGTTAGCTACTTAGGATGAACCACACGGGGGCGATCTCGATCCCCCGTGAATCTTTTTTGAACGAGTAAGCCTATCCTCTGCAAGAGTCAGCGGTGTGAGTGGTAGTATCCGCGGTTTGCGAAAGAATAGAATAGCCCTCCCTACTCCTCCATCGAAGTGGACTTACACTTTAAGGGAAAAGGAGGGGAAATACTGTATTTTACATAGGCTGCAAAGGCTTATCTTAGAAATACATTAGGATAGCCTGGACCAACAGCAAAGTAAACTCTCACTGATTGGCCAATAGCTGGAGGGAACGAAGTTCTAGGGGGACAGGGACGGGACTTCACCTAGTGATCTCTTTCTGCGGAAATGCTTCAAATATTATATTATCTAATTCACATTTCATATCCATCATCGACATGTCTCATCTAGTTGAGGCAACTCGCAAGAGACAGAGACTGCTAATATCATATAATATCATAAGAAAGTCAATTCTAAAGAAAAGTCGTTTTTTGGTGCTTCGTTCGGTGGTAAGTGATTGATGCAAGTAAAATCGAACTACATTGGGCTTGATTCCGGCAACGAAGCTAGGCTATGTAGGTAAGTCAAACACAAGAAAGAAGTTCGACCCCAGCCCAACAGGTGTATGCATTCATAAAAGATGAAGTCCGCAGTCTTTTCACATTCAAGTAGAAAAGAAAAGTCTCAATCCCTTAGTAGGCAACAGTTGGACTGAAGGATATGAATTCAATAGCAACAGGATTAATATGTTGAGTTATTAAGCATTGGAAAGGAAGGTAGAGGGAGTTGGATAGAGACCGGTATAAGAAAAAAATGGCAGTTGCAGAGATCGGAGTCGGAAACCGGAGTGAACGGAACGTAGAAAGACGAGGTAAGGAGAAAGAGTGTAGCTTACAGCTATCCAATAGCAAGTTTAGGGGTCTAATCTCCCCACGGGGCGGTAAGTGCTTGATATGAAGTGGCTAATCGCCAGGGTCTTTCAACTCATGGTCGAATGTGAACAAGGAAGAAGCAGTCTTAGCTGCAGTTACCGTTGAAGGAAGGAAGGGCTTAGAAGAAAGTCCTTACGGACAGCAGGAACCATCCAAAGCAATCCATTTCTCTCCCTGCTAAGAAGACTGGAATGGAATTTTCCCGAGTTCTGAAACCTTCTCTTGATTTATAAGTAAAAGAAGCCTTGGTGCCTCGCTTTCGCGAGTTCTTACCCTTTGCCCGAATTGACTTCTTAATGTGTTCGAAGCCAGGACTCTAAGTAAGAGTGACTTTCTTCCAGGCAAAAGGGATAGCTGGATTGAAAACCTAGCTCTATCTATAACTAGAAGTCAAAGTCAGGTAGGCCTTAGCGTGGTAGGTGATCCGCAACAAACCAAAGAAGGCTGACTTTGGGTCGACCAGCAGGAGAGTCTTTCAACGATGAGACTCTTCGAGCCTTTACTTTGACTAAAATAGTAAATAGAAGGTCAGGCTCGTTTAGAGAAGCAAGAGTGAAACTACGAGCTAAAAGGCTTGCGCTCCTATTAGAAGATAATACAGAAGAATCTCGTCTGTGAGACAGCTGAAATCTTACTGTGTTGGAATGGATGTCAAAAAGTTCCAAGCACGCCATATACATCTTCTTACTTACTCCGAAGGCGGAGCGAGTTTAATTAACAGCATCCAGAATGCCGGCCTGTCAGAGGGTTGGGCGGAAGTGTGTTAATACGTTTTCACACCATTCTGTCCATTTGAACAAAGCACGTGCATCCGAATACTCTGAGGTTTGAATAGTCATCTCTTTGAAAGAGAGTAAAACGCCCAAAGATAATGTGTAGAGTGGATCCCTCACCAATAATAGGAGCCATCGTCTTCTTACTCAGATAAGCAGCCATCATGAAATTTGCTTTACTAGGGATCCTAATAGGGAACTCTCATTCCCAGTATAAGTCCTCGAGCAACTTTACTAATACTAATAAGGGAAAGGCCCTTTTTTTTATATTAGTATAAGGCGCTAGCTAGCGCCCAACCTATACAAGGGCTTTCCACCTCCATTTGGTCGTGTTGCTATGATGTAACGCGCAGTCGTCCCGAGGCAGCAGGATGTATGGTATAGGCCCCTTTTTTTTCTCCCTTAAAGTCCTTTATGGATTTCGAGTCGGGAATAGAGCTGTGGCTTATTCGGCGCTATATCACAATTCATTCATTCTCGGGCATAGCTGTTCACGAAAGGTGGCATGGGACATCTGTCAGCGGCGGGAGTCTGACATCCGAGCGAGAGGTCAGACCAATCCCATTCATCCTGGTCTGATCCGAACAGATCTTGTTGAATGAATTGATCCATTGTTGTATGCCCTACTTCTTAGTGTTAGTGAATTTTATCCTACTTGGACCCGCCTCCCTTCCTCTCCTTATCAGTCGAGTTACTTAATACCTTTGACTACTCCTGAGATATAGTGGAAACATTTTTTTATGGTGGAGAGTGGGGAGTGAAAAGACCAATGCAGCAGAGAACGACCGCATGAATCGGAATCCACTTATTAAGACAGACGACCGAGAAAGAAAGGCTCCGCGTTCGAACATTGGTTGATCTTAGCTTAGCGTGCTAGCCGCTGCTGCATTTCGTATAGTGATAACGCTTTCTCTTTCTTAGCGCTCCGCCGCCCTTGTTTGTATAGTAAGGGGAATTTTTGTTGCGCGGCTTTCTCTTATAGGGGTCTATTTTCTCTGACTTGACTCAGCTTGACCTACTTGACTCAGCGGTTAGAGTATCGCTTTCATACGGCGAGAGTCATTGGTTCAAATCCAATAGTAGGTAAAACCGACCGAAACCCCTGCTTTTGCCAGCATGACAGAAAGCACGGACTGGCAGCAAGGAGTCAATTGAATGATCAAAGCATCGGTTGCTTCCACTTGTGGCCTTCTTCGAGCGCCTTTACACCAACATATCAAGGAACCCCCCTCTTCCACAAGTAGGTGGAGACCAGGAGGGTCGGAAACCCCAACGGGAAACCTTTCACCGCGCCACACGATTCTTTCGCGAAGCGCTCTCTCAGACGTTTCCACTCCTGCCCCCGCAAGCAAAGAGGTTTCAAGATACCGGGCGACCAAGGGGAGACTTCGATGGTTGGTGGCTTTCTGGGCTTTTACCAATGCTTGTCTGTCTGGTCTGTGATGTGTGATGGAACCAAGTCTCCCCGGTTAGTAGGTCAATCACAATGTCTGGCCTTTCAGGTTCGACTGCCCTGTCTGTAACCAAGAACCTCTCTTTCCCGGCTTTCGGCTTGTCAAACTATTTGGATAGAAGAAGAGGTGTTTGCAAGAAAAGGTTTTACATTCTCATCCCCTGTTCACGAATCAGCTGTGAATGCTGCCGATACCGCTTTCGGAATAGCAGATGAATTGAGCAGAGGGTTTGAGAAAAGCACATTCCCTAAGCGGTCGAAAATGGCCTTTAATCAAACTCTTAAACTAAGCCCTACTTCAAAATTCTAAAGTAAAGAGTCAGCAACTTAAACATCCAAACTCTATCGAGTAAGAAATACATTACCTTACTCTAAAAAGAAAGATAAAAAAGCCATGAAATTTGAAATGAAAATTCAGTGTTATAGGCAAAAATAAAGATAGCCAAAAATTGTAATAAAGCTAGCTTCTTCTGGGTAGAAAGAACGAATAAGACCGGGGGAAGTGAGGCCTCGGCCGACGAAAAGCAGCATCTCAGAGGTTGTCGTTGGCCGAGGGGAAGGGGAGTGGTGAGGTGGGACCCCGGTCCTATTATACACAGAAAAAAAGAGAAGCTCAGTCTTACATCAAATCAGCAGAAAAATAGAATAGGAATTAAGATAAAAAAAAGTTACTCTATTAAGATATTTCACTTGAATAGAGTACTGGTTTTCCTAGAGGAAAGACTCGAGAATATACTTATTCTTTCCCTCATGACTCTAACAAAGAGGCATTTCGATAGCTTACAAGAAAGAAAGAATCTTGACACTTCAAGAACAAAGCAGAAACTGAAAGGATTACTTACTTAATACTAGCTAGAACAAGAAGAGACTAGACTTAAGTAACCTAAGGGACAAATAGAAGAGGACTTTACTTACTGCTTCAAAAGGTGTTAGGAATTCTTTAAAAGACAGGGGTTAGGTTCGA